ATTTCAAGATTTATCGACTCGAATTGTTCCATTTACTTCAATTTTATTTCGATATCAATTATCAATTATAAATTATAAATATATATTGCTATTTCTCTTATACCTTATACCTTATACAAATAAGTACAAATAAGACTTTTTTCTCGATTTTTCATCTCACTTCGGATTCTCTATAAAAATAAAAATTTATAAAAATAAAAAAAAAAAGAATTTAAAATAGAATTATAGAATTTTTAATAAAATACTAATCTATATAAAAATAGAAAAATAGAAAATAATATACCTATATTCTATATGTAATAGAGTACCTCTACCTATATTATATGGAATATATATATTATTCTAAATATTATTATTATTCTAAATTTAATATTTAATAATAAATATAATATATATAAATATAATATATAATAAATAATATTAAACATTAATAGAATAGGATCTTATATTAACTATTAACTAAATTATAGTTCTATTCTATTTCTATTCTATATTAATTTCGAATTATACTTCTATATTAATTTNGAATTATACTTCTATATTCATTTAGAAATTAATATAAATATATTAATTAAATTAATTTAATTTAGTAATTGAATGTTAGGGCAAGAAAAGACTCCTTTATTTTTTTATTTTATTGCTATACCTAACCTGGTATAGCAATAAAATAAAAAAGAAGAGCCCGTTTTACAATGTTAATAATGAAAGTTAATAAAGATCCTCATTTTTCAAACTCCAGCTTGTCCATAAATAGAGTAAGTCATTTTTAAATCCGTGTAACTTACTAGTAGATTTTATTTTTGTTGAGTTAGGTTGGAATTTGTTTTTAAATGAGTTCGTGTCATGATTTTGACTCCAAAAATTCATTAGGCTTCGGCAGGTATCCCAAAGACAAAGAAAAGAAGTATCACTAACTCTTTTTGATTGCGGATAGGAAAGGGGAAAAATTCATATGTAATTGACTTAGGAAGAGTAATGAAGAAAATTGGGTTTGTTTAGCCAAGACAAGATAAAAAAAAAAAAATAAAAATAGCGATTGGGTCTATTGAAGTGCACTTTTTTTTTTCGTTTTTCGATAAACCAAGCAATTGCAAGCGGCTAGTTACAAACAACAAACAATACAATAATGAAGAAATAAAAACTATACAATTTTTGTTTTTGTATTTGAATTTTATTTCATTTTTTTTTTAGGGCTATACGGACTCGAACCGTAGACCTTCTCGGTAAAACAGATCAAACTGATTATTCTCAAAATGATTCGAACTGTTTCAAAGACCCAACATGCATTTTTTTGCATTGGGCTCTTCCATTAACTGATATAAATAATCAGTTAGTCTACCATAATTCTCTTGACAAGAAGATAAGAAGATGGCTCCATGTGCTCTGATTTCTTATTTGGATTCCGATCTGAGAGCACTACCGAAGTGTTTCAAAGAAGGTTATCCTGACGTAGGTTTGCTTTTGGCTTAGATCAACCTAAGTTAAATGAAGTCTCCATCGCCCCCTTCTTACTTAAATAATCCAATATGAAACTTCATACACCTTAAAGTTCATAAGATAGGACGAAAAAAGAATTTTTTGAGGTCTTGATACTCATTATGCCTAGCATTGAATAGAGTGAGTATTCCCCTTATCAATATCTTAAATCAATAATGGGTCCTATTGGTTGCCTAAAATCTAAAAATCGAAAAGGGGCACCTAAATTGGACCGAATCTTTTGTCAGGCTATTGTTCTCTTGTTCCCTAAAAGTCATGGAGTAAGACATCAACTTCTCAATAAGTTTTTTGATTCCATAATGTACTCCTCTGAAAAAACATCGGCGCGCGTGTAAACGAGGTGCTCTACCTAACTGAGCTATAGCCCTTTTGCTTGTGATATATATTTTATCATGTCAATAATTTCTTGTCAAGATGAATATTACATGATCCAACTTTTATCTCTTTGATCGGTATTGCTTATAAATAATATTACATTTATAATCCATCGATGTGACGGGTTCCATTTCTTTTTCTTTTTGATTCTAAATTACCTACTTAACTCAGTGGTTAGAGTATTGCTTTCATACGGCGGGAGTCATTGGTTCAAATCCAATAGTAGGTATAACTTATTAGATATCCGAATCCATGGTATCTAATAAGTTTTTCTATCCGCCTTAATTTTATTGATTTTTGATCTTTTCCATTCCATTCTATTTCTCTTTCTCTATTTCATTTTTGAATTTGAAAATTTTTCGTTGTAGTTGTATTAGATAGAATCCGATTCCATTTATGATTCTATTCAATTTGCAGAATAAAAAAATAAGATGTATAAGCAGAACTTATGTTTATACAGAAGTTTTTTTTTTGATTATTCGGGCGCACCCGCCAACTGGTTATAGTTACGAAATCACATTGATAGCCTCTACTCGTGCTCTAGCTCGTCTGAGAGCTAGATTTGCCTCGATTATTTGTCTCTTGCCTTCCGCTTTCCTCAAGTTAGCTTCTGCTATTTCAAGAGTTT